CCTTCAAATATGAATGCTACCGTGGGAATTTTATGAAAAACCAAAGCCCCTTATCGGATTTGAACCGATGACTTACGCCTTACCATGGCGTTACTCTACCACTGAGTTAAAAGGGCATGTTTGAATCTATTTCTCAATAGACCACTAGTCACTATGTATTTAGTGTCTATACATATTATATGTATATATGTATATATAGATCTTATGCGTTCTAATATCTTTTTATCTTTTAAACGTATAGTGGTTCAGTCAGGAATTCTATAATATCGATTTAGACTGAACGATTCAGGAATAAAAAAATTATATATAATCGTGACAGATAGAAAGCTCTTTCAGATTGATTCATACGATTCCATTATATTGACAATTTCAAAAAACTGATCATACTATGATCATAGTATGATGGCGGTTGTGCAAGTATGCCCCCATCGTCTAGCGGTTCAGGACATCTCTCTTTCAAGGAGGCAGCGGGGATTCGACTTCCCCTGGGGGTAGGGTACTACGAAAGGAAGTTGATCATGGATTATCACTAAGCCTGGATTGATTTTTCCCGGGTCGATGCCCGAGTGGTTAATGGGGACGGACTGTAAATTCGTTGGCAATATGTCTACGCTGGTTCAAATCCAGCTCGGCCCAATAATTCACTGATCCACCATGAAATGATAGAACCCATGTGTTGTTCTTCAAAAATGCTCGATCTCAATAGAAAAAACGTAAAATTTTCAGATTCAGATAGTGCTATATTTTATCTTTACCGCTATCACTATTTCTTTTTTCTGACAAGTTTTGGTCTTGATAATGATCTAGATTAATATCTTAAGATCCGTAAGTCGAAAGTCTAAGGAAAAGAAGAAATAAAAAAAAACTTTTTCTTTGAAAGATTAACTATTCAATTGATTTGGAAATAATGAAAAGATTATGATTATTAGTAATCCATGCCGCTCTTGCTAAATTAAATAACATATCCATATCGAAAGCATTTGAGTGAAATCATACGAATAGGTCTATTGTACACTTTCTTCTCTTATTTCTTTGGGATTGTAGTTCAATTGGTCAGAGCACCGCCCTGTCAAGGCGGAAGCTACGGGTTCGAGCCCCGTCAGTCCCGATGGCGGCTTCAAATCCACTAAAAAAATACAGCAATTCATCCTTTCTTTTTTGTGTGAAAGGGGATACAAATAGTATAATTTCATTCCCAACAAGAATTCTTTTCATTTTTTTCTATTGTTTGAGTTTGTTTACAACCAATGGTAGGCCACTTTGATCATACTTCATCAAAGGATTGTACAAGGCAAGCACTAATTTATAGAAAAGAATGAAAAATTTAAATAAAAATAAAGTTAAAGGTGTTTTTGATTGTCTCAGGAATTTACGTTGAAATTCAGTATGGATAAATGATCTTTCTGTGTTTATGCTATTCAATTCTTGACGATGAATCAATTTGTCAGATATTCTTATTCATGATATTTATCCAATTCAATTACATCGAGTGTAATTCATATTCATCCCATTGAATTTACAGCCAAAAGATTTATCATCTCTATGGGATTAAATCCCGAGTTATTGCGAATTAAAGAAAAATGAAATAAAAAAATTATGGAAGTAAATATTCTCGCATTTATTGCTACTGCACTGTTCATTCTAGTCCCTACTGCTTTTTTACTTATAATATACGTAAAAACAGTAAGTCAAAGTGATTAAATTTAATTAAAAATTAAACTTGTGACTTTTTAGTTCTTATCAAGGATTGCAGCGAAGAAATAAAAAAAAGGGTACAAATTTCGTGGTTTAATTATCGACCTATACTCATCAGTATTCTATGAAAGCAGCAATCTATGAGATACTAGATAGTATGGTAGAACATTTTTTTTACCATATTATCTAGTATTGTTATTGTACTATAACAAGTTTGGTGTATGAAGATACAGGTTAGTTTAATATCTATCAATCAACACTATTATCCTCATCATATATATCAAATTTATATTTGAGTTGTGTGTTGATTAAAATCAATCTGAAATAAGCCTAAAGAAAATTTTTACTCTTCCGATTCTATTTCCTATATGTCTGATTTTTTTTATATGAATTCCGATATCCATTGAAAGAAAGATTCAAATCAATCACGGAATAAAAGCTAAATTTAAAATAAAGTATTTGGAGACCAGAATGATCTATAAAAAAAATTGATCCAGTTTTATTCCTAAACTTACTTATTGGTACTTCTAGAGTCCACTTCTTCCCCATACTACGAGTGAAAGGGAAAATGTAAAGACTACCATTAAAGCAGCCCAAGCGAGACTTACTATATCCATGTGAGTTTTTTCCTCGATCTCTATAAATTAATTATTCAATTATTGTTCACTAATAATAGTAGAATTTCTATCGCATAGTCAAAGGGGGATTCTGATCCAACACTATTGATGAAAGAATCCAAATACAATTAGAACGGTTCTTATAATTATAAGATATATAGTATAATCCGAAAACATTAGTAACAAAGGAATGTTAATAATATGTCATAATAATAAGACCCATTCTTTACTTTTGTGTCTTTTCATTAAGTCAAAAAACTATATTATAGAATCAAGATAGATCATTATATATGGAATATCCCTTTTTTATTTCTTTTTGATTTGCTTTAAATCTTACCATCTTCGATTTGCCCTATGAACCACTCGAATACGTATTATGTTCTTGACTAGAGGTTATCGAAAAGTCAAAATTTCTTTTTGTACTTTATTTCTATTTATATAAAATAAATAGAAATAAATAAAAGTAATTATACATTCAATCGAATTACTATTGATTGCATGCCAGAGTACTTATAAACTTTCATGAGTATGTATACAAAGTATCTTCTACTCTTTGCGCAACTAACAAGTGAATTAGATTTTCTCTCCCCTAGCCAATCTAATTCAAGACTCAGCCGCTCGACACTACATTAGTAGTGTAAGGGACTATCATAGAAAAATTTACCAGTGTTTTTCACGACTCTAATCTTTTCTTAAACCTTAATTGAAGGCATTTTATAGACCGGAACCCCCAGATACTTAGAATCAAGCAAGTATCCAGAGTCTTCTTCCTCCGCGTGCTGCGGAACATAGCAAATTATCAAAACAGAATAAGGTATTTCGATTCTTTTGGTTATCAGGCGACACCCGGATTTGAACTGGGGAAAAAGGATTTGCAGTCCCCCGCCTTACCGCTCGGCCATGCCGCCCGATATAAAATAGATGACAAAATTTCCCCTTGTGCTTTTTTCTTGTATTTTTGATCCCGTTTTCTTTAATCCCTTTCCTAAAATAAATTTTTACTCTTTTGTTTGGAGTGGGTCAATAGATTTATTGTAGAATATCTGAAAATCTCGAATATCTAAAAACACAATTTCTCCCTTCTATTGAAAAATAAAAGAACTATAGTTTTCAGTTACAAAACCAAAAAGTTAGCACAAATTTGAACCGTTAACTATTGATTGGAAATTCATCAACAATTCTTGAATTTCAATCTAAAACTGTGTTTTCATTGTAATTACTTAATCATAACTTAATCATATAAGTAAATTGAAATTGATAGGGGGTTCTTAAAAAAAAAAAAGAAACCCGTATCAATTTGAATTATAAGAGCTATTATAGGTATATGTAAACCCCATAATTGAAATTGTTCCACAGATATTATCTGATCAAGTATCTTATCGGGATATCATGTTTATATGGAATTTTCACGAAATTATCGTACTTCAGTTTTTAGTTTTTCCTATTTTTCTTGAATAGATTGAATATAGAAAAGAGAAATTTTGATAAAGCATGGACGGTGCTGAATAAAGCTGTAATATAATAAAAAAAGAGGGACATATATGCTGTAATAATCTCTGTGCATGCTTAAAAAAAAAGAACTTTTTTTTTTTACTTACACATTTTTACAGTTACGTATTCTATTAATTCGAATAAATAAAAAAGTCTCTCTTCTCTGCGAATTATTTTTTGAACAATTGAATCCACGAAAAAGTTAAGTACTAAAAAAGAAATTCTAGATTTTCTTTTTTACGATTATTTTGTCTTTATCTCATTGAATAGATCAAATGGTGAATACAGTTACATTTATAGTATTCTATTGGGTTGAAATACGGAATATCATAATAATGGTAGAAATTAACTCATTTTTTGTTTTGATATTATATACAAAATATACAAAGCACCCTAAATCTAAGTGAAATTTATTGATCCCTTTCTGTTTGTATTTGGTGCAAATTCCGATAGGTAAAATTTCATGCGATTTAGTAAACAAAAAAGAAAATCCCTCATTGCTATATTGATCCATATGATTTGATGAAGAATGAGCAAAAAAAGGGGTTTTTCTATAAAAATAAAAAAAGGGAAGTTAAAAAATGCTTGGGGGTGGAAATGAGGAAATGTCTACAATACCTGGATTTAATCAGATACAATTTGAAGGGTTTTGTAGGTTTATTGATCGGGGCTTAACAGAAGAATTTTATAAGTTTCCAAAAATTGAAGATACAGATCAAGAACTTGAATTTCAATTATTTGTGGAAACATATCAATTGGTAGAACCTTTAATAAAGGAAAGAGACGCTGTATATGAATCACTCACATATTCTTCTGAATTATATGTATCCGCGGGATTAATTTGGAAAACCTGTAGGGATATGCAAGAACAAACTATTTTTATTGGAAACATTCCTCTAATGAATTCCCTGGGAACTTCTATAATAAATGGAATATACAGAATTGTGATCAATCAAATATTGCAAAGCCCCGGTATCTATTACCGGTCAGAATTGGACCATAACGGAATTTCGGTCTATACCGGCACCATAATATCAGATTGGGGGGGAAGATTAGAATTAGAGATTGATAGAAAAGCAAGGATATGGGCTCGTGTGAGTAGGAAACAGAAAATATCTATTCTAGTTCTATCATCAGCTATGGGCTCGAGTCTAAGAGAAATTCTAGAGAATGTTTTTTACCCTGAAATTTTCTTGT